TCGAAGACTAGGAAGACGAATAACCCCTCCCAGAAATATTTGTTCCCTTCATTTATATTTATCCGTTCTATTTCGCGTTTACTTTTTGATAGGATCTAGCCGAAGTGAAATATATTAGAATCAAATGCATTTTATGACATTTCAATCTGACACAATAGCAACATAATAACATCACCCCATTTTTGATAAAAAAAAGAGGGGGTCAAGTCAAAAAGTCTTCTTCACAATCATGGCTAGGAATTTGGTACAAGGAATTCCCGGCATCTCGGAGAAAAAGAGTATAAACAAACAAAAGGGCTTTTTATAATTTCATTTTTTATCATAGATAATCATAATTACTAAAAAGAATTTGGTTCTTTTTATAAACTTGATGTCGATAAATCCGCGAGTCTAGAAATTCATTTCGGACAATTGAACCTTCTCGAACTGTTTCTTTTTAAGAACCAAAAATATTTGTGCCAAAATAACAGATGCGAAGAAGAACAAAAGGCCTTGTACACGTAATGGATCTTGAAGTACTATTTCTGCATCTCCCTGACCAAATCCGCCCACATTAGGATTACTTGTCAACGGTTGATCCAATTTGATAGATTCGCCTTCTGAAACAAGAAGCTCTGGCCCCGGAGGGATAATATCAACAACTTGACGTCCATCCGATGGATCCGCTATGGTTATTTCGTATCCCCCCTTTTCTTTTCGTAGGATTTTGCTTACTATACCTGATGCTGTAGCATTATAAACTGTATTGTTACTCTTGCTCCCGTCAGGATAAATTTGGCCCCTTCCCCTGTTTCCGCCTACGTATATAGGATATTTTAAGAAGTGAGTGTCTTTCTTAGTAGCGGGGTCGGGGGAAAGAATAGGAAAGGTGATTTCACTATATTTCTGACCAGGAACAGGGCCTATGACAAGAATATTTTTTTGATTGGGGCGATAGCTCTGAAAAGACAGATTGCCCATCTTTTCTTTTATCTCGGGGGAAATACGATCGGGAGGGGCTAATTCAAAACCCTCTGGTAAAATAAGAACAGCTCCCACATTCAGGACTCCTTTTTTACCATTAGCAAGAACTTGTTTCACTTGCATATCATAAGGAATTCGAACAACTGCTTCAAATACAGTATCGGGAAGTACCGCTTGCGGAACCTCAATATCCACCGGTTTATTAGCTAAATGGCAATTGGCGCATACAATACGTCCAGTCGCTTCTCGTGGATTTTCATAACCCTGCTGTGCAAAAATGGGATATGCATTTGAAATGGATGTACGAGTGATGATATATATCATGAGCGATATGGAAATAGATCGAGTAATTTGTTCCTTTATCCAAGAAAAAGTATTTCTAGTTTGCATGGTCCAACCATTGATCCCGAAAATATATTTATACAATAAATTTGGGTAGGTCACTAATGGAGTTTCCTATCCACGATTCTGTTATTTACTGGAATAATTTGTTTTGACTCAATTAATATATATAGGAATATAGGATGAATCTCCGGGATGGGTAGAAATAGAAAGCGATTTTCAATGCTTTGCTTATGTACAACTGCAAAGTAAGAAACATTATAATTGGATTAGGTAGATAATTTTTCAGTCATTCATTGAATGATAAATCACTACAAGTGACGGAGATACGCGATTTAAATAACGGAAAATCCAATATTTTAAAATTGTATCTAGAATGACTGGAAAAGTGGAAACAAGGCCAGATATAATTTGATCATTATGAACAAATCCAAAATCCTTGTAGACAAAGCCAATCATCAGTTCCCAACCATGGGGCGAATGAAATCCGATACATAAATCAGTTAATAAAAGAAGAGAAAAAGCTTTTATTGTGTCACTTAAGTTATATAGGAATTCTTGAGCCCAAGAATTAAGAATAACGAGTTCTTTATTACCCAAAATAGAATAACCACTTAGAATAATGAAACATATTATATTTGTCGAGAAGTGCAAAATCGTATGAATACGACCCTCGTTGTGTATCTTGATTAATTGGATTGTTTCTTTGTGAATTCCTATACGAAGGTTTTGTAGATGTGTCTCCGAGTATTCCTTGATCATTTCCTCTAAGAAGAGGAGTTCCTCTAATTCTATGAATTTTTCTAGAATACTCTTTTCTTCAAGATCATTCAAAAAAGTTTCGGATTGCCTAGTGTTCCACCAATTAGTAACCCATGATTCCAGACTTTTTTGAAAGGAGAGAGAAATCCACCAGGGCAAAAATACTATAGATGCAAGATATAAAAGAGGAGTGAATGCTTTCTTTTTTGCCATTTTTTCATCTGTGAATTGTTAATGAACCCGTCTCATTCGTCGACTCTATGTAATCTAATATTTCTCTCACGCATCAGTTCTATTACAAGTTATCAAACCTATGAATCTATTCACTCTTTTTTATTTGTGATTTCGTGGTTAGGCCTTGAATCTAGAAAAAAATACGGAAAAAGATGAAAAATTCGAATGAATATATATGAATAAATAATATAATAAAAATTGTTTCCCTATATCTCAATCAGTCAAATTCGAAGCATATATCTCTTTTCGATGAACGCCCGGAAAAACCACTTTAAATAATGAATATGAATAGTATTCAGATTTTGAGACAAAAGAACTCTTTTTCTATCATTCTCCTTTTCTATCATTCTCCTTTTCTATCATTATATAAAAAAAACCTCTAATATTTCGAAAAAATTTAACTGACTATGAGTAGTCATCGATAGAATAATTGAGGTAATTTTCTGAAAAATATTGTGAAAAATGAGTGACAAAAAACGACATAAATAAATTGGCTACATTATAAGAGATCCAAATTTTTCGTCATTAAGGAGCACAAAAAGTCTAAAAAGAAGCTTCAAAAAAATTACAAGATATGATCTATCTGAATCTAAAGTTTCAATTCCAACAACTAAAAAGGGGGAATTTCCTTATTTCGAAATGGTTGATTATGAGATTTTCTTTTTTTCTTATTTTTTTATTTAATATATAATTGAGTTGTGTATGTGTATATTTCGATACATATAAAAGATCCCCCAAAAAGGTTTTTTTATACTTGTTCCATATACGTCTGCTTTGACTCGAATGAATGTTCTGAAGAAACCTCAATTAAGTTATGTTATAGAAAAAGAGGATTCTTGCTTTTTTGCCCTCCCGCGAGAAAGCATTAATTTCTCAGCTGATTTCTTAAAATACTTCAATAGGTACACGCAAGAAATAAGCCAATTCAGCAGCTTTTTGTTCCATTTCCCGTGGAGTAAAATTCTCATCAGTACGAGTCAATGGAATGGCTCCCTGGCCTCTGATATCCATATAAAGGACACGACGAGCATAAATACCCTCTTTAACTTCTATTCTGACGGACTGAATATCTTTTATAAGAAATCGGAGGAAGACCCGACGATTTTTTCCAGGGAATCCCCAACGAAAGATACACACTATTCCGTCTTTTCTATCAAATCGATCATAACCACTACCTACATTCCACGAAATTGTGCACCACAAATAGGAGCTAATAAAAAGACCCGCGATCCCATAGAAAGACATCACAATCCCTTGTGGAAAAAAAACTATTTGCTGAGACGGAAATAAAGATATCAAATTTCTACCAAGATAACTCGAGGTTCCAACCAACAAGAATCCTAATGAACCTAAAAAAAGGATAACAGCCCAGCAGAAATTACTTGTTTTTCGAGCCCCCGTTATAGGTTCTATCCATATATGTTCTGATCGACAACTCATACTTGATCCGGTTGCTTTTTTTGGAATTGAGAGAATACCCCAAATGAATTTGCCGTTTATTTCCGAAGTAACTCGCATCAACTAGCACTAGTTTGATGTGAACCTTTAGGAGTAATTCATTAAATTGGTTAGATCTAAACTAATAACACACCCTTCGTATGACTCACTAAAGATAGCCACATGTATATAGATAGACCAACTTTACAGTTCAGCTATTCGCCGATTCGGGTCTATTTGAAACTAGCTAATAGCATTTTGGGGAGATTTCGACGGAAGCCTCTTATACCATATTTAGCTAAATGGATATCTGTGTTATGATACAAGCGTCAGTTTTGAAAAAAAAAAAGATAATATTTTGCGCCCTCGGCTCTAAACAATCTTGTTTTTTTGAACATGAAGAAATAAAGAAGCCATTGCGATTGCCGGAAATACTAGGCCTACTAAAGGGACCAAAACAGAGGGAAAATTAAGAGTTGTCATAGAATGGGTACCTCGATTTACTATTTGTACCTGTTATTATTATTTAGATTTTATATTTATTAATTNNTTATTAATTAAAAATAATATAAGTATCTACTATCTAAGTCTAAGTGAGTATATAATGTAGTTTTTCATCTTTCTACATGAAAAATTTGAGAGGATATGGATGAGATATTATTTTCTTCATTTTTTGCTCTTGTCTTCGAATTTCATTCACTAAGCAAAAAGTTTTTTTTAATGAATTAGATTCTATTTATATTGATTCAAGGGTTTGTTAGAATCCCATCCAGCAGGGATTCTTAGTCAAAATAGGATTATCGTACGCTATAGAAAGATAAAAAATTCTATACTATATTTTCTAGATTTTAATTTCATTATATATGACGAGAAGAAGATTTTTTTATTTGCCTAATTTCACGAAAAAAAGAATTTCATCTTTTATCTTGTTAATAGAGACTTCTTGATCAATAATCAGGAATATAGAAAAAGGGTCAGATTTCCGATTTTATGTGACTTTTGATTCGTTATACAATTAGATCGTATGTCAACAAAGAAAACCCATTCGTCTCAATTTCACTTGTATTCCGATAAACTAATTACTCGTTTGCTCAAAATAATGGACTTAATGTTCTAATTTTGATTCAAAGGAAAGAAAGTGTGGAGTTGAAATAACTCACTCAGAACGCCTTTTAAAGGATTACGTGGTACGATTAGATCGAATAAACCCTTCTGGAATAAATACTCAGACGCTTGTGAACCTTCGGGTACTGTTTTATTCA